GAAGCATGTCCAAAAGTAAACCAACCCCTTGGACTACTACGAAAAACACCATCCGATTTCAAAGTAGCACGATCTAATTCGAAAATTTCACCCAATTGAGCACGTCTAGCATATTTTTTCACAGTAGCAGGATCGCTATAACTTACTCCATTGAGTTCGCCACCATAAAACTCAACAGTTACGCCTACTTGTTCAACGCTATACTTAGATTCCGCTCTTCTAAAAGGAACGTCAGCTCTAACAATTCCGTCCCCATCTATCAAAACGACTGGAAATGTTTCAAAAAAAGTAGGCATACGGCGTACAAAGAGTTCACGTCCTTCTTTATCTCTAAAAATAGGGTGGCCTAACCATCCAACAGCTATTCCATCGCCGTTGTCCATTGAGCCCGCTCTAAATAATCCTCCTTTTGCCGGATTATTACCAATGTAATCATAAAAAGCTAATTTCTCAGGAATTTTCGACCAAGCTTCTGATAAACTTTGATTTTCGGCTAGCCCAGCACTTACTCTTCGATATATTTCTTGCTGAAAGTATCCCTGATCCCATTGATAACGAGTGGGACCAAATAATTCGATCGGGGTAGTTGCTGAACCATACCACATAGTTCCGGCAACAACAAAAGCTGCAAAAAATACAGCAGCGATACTACTAGAAAGAACCGTTTCAATATTGCCCATACGTAATCCTTTGTATAGACGTTGAGGCGGACGGACACTAAGATGGAATAGACCTGCTAATATGCCCAATGTCCCTGCTGCAATATGATGAGATGCTATTCCTCCTGGAACAAAAGGATCAAAACCTTCCACGCCCCATGCTGGACTTACAGGTTGTACTTTTCCAGTTAGTCCATAAGGATCGGACACCCATATTCCGGGACCATACAAGCCTGTTACATGAAATGCGCCAAAACCAAAACAAGCCACCCCTGAAAGAAATAAATGAATTCCAAAAATCTTAGGCAAATCCAAAGAAGGTTTTCCTGTACGTTCATCACAAAATATTTCTAGATCCCAATACACCCAATGCCAAATAGCTGCCAAAAAACACAAGCCAGAAAACACAATATGTGCTCCGGCCACACCTTCGTAACTCCAAATACCTGGATCCGTTATAGTCCCCCCTGTAATACTCCAACCACCCCATGAATTGGTTATTCCTAAACGAGTCATGAAAGGTATAACGAACATACCCTGTCTCCACATTGGATCAAGAACGGGGTCAGAGGGATCAAAAACTGCTAATTCATATAGAGCCATCGAACCAGCCCAACCAGCAACCAGAGCTGTATGCATTATATGGACAGAAATCAACCGGCCGGGATCATTCAATACGACGGTATGAACACGATACCAAGGCAAACCCATGGAAATACCCCTTATATCAAAGATAAATGACACTATGTAACTTTATTGCATTGGAAAGACTATGACTATGCAATGGACCCTTTATTGTTCAATATTGTTCAATGAATTATCTCGGAACAAGGGTTAATGTTTGTTCGATTCTATTGGTAATAATGGAACAATTATGTTTGTAGGAACAAAGAGAAACAAATCTATTCTATACCCGATAAGTAGCAATACGCAATGGGGAGTTGATACCATCTTCGATCAGTGAATACTTTTATACTTGTTCATTATTGAAAGGCTTATATTCGTAAGAATTTTCCTTTATTTACTCTGTCTTCATTTTTAAACTAAACTTTTCTAATCTATGCAAAAAAGATGATAAAGGTTGATATTATGAAGATAATAACCCTATATATTAATATTACGTTTCCACATCAAAGTGAAATATAGTACTTAATTCTTTTTTTCTTTCATTTAATGCCTATTGGTGTTCCAAAAGTTCCCTTTCGAAGTCCTGGAGAGGAAGATGCATCTTGGGTTGACGTATAGTGCGACTTGTCAGATATATTGGGTCATACGGGATTTCCCCGTTCTCTCTCCCGATTGAGATATCCCCCCTTTCGCCCAAGAAAGATTGATTGAATCATCCAAAATTTGGAGCGTGAAATGCAATTAGATCCATTTTTAAATTTTAGGGGAATTCAGATTAATATTATCAATTAAAAAAATTTATGGTTGGTTTGGTTGGACCAAAAAAATGAAGTATCCAGGCTCCGTTTATAAAAACCCCAATCCCGATTGGTAATATATTGAAGATTACTACTTGTATCATATATTTTATTTCCTTTAACTTTATAACCATTTTGATTTGAAATTCTTATTCTAATCTAGAATAAGAGTGATTTCAATCTTAATCACTCGAATAGAGTAATAAATATGTTGAATATGGAATTTGGCGAAAGAAAAGATATGAAATGAATAAAAAAAAACAAATTGGAAACATTTGTTCTATATGTGCAAATCCAAATCGGGAAGATCTTTACCCGGAGTAGAGCATAAACCTAAAAGAATTAAAAAGACCCGTTCAAGAACAAGAAAATAACATCGTGATTTGGATTGGATCTCGATGAAATGATACATCAATGAAAAGTAAATTTGATAAGTATACAAAATTCTATTTTTTTTTTTCTATTTTAATAGATTTATTATATTATAGTTATATGATATGCGGAATTAGGGAAAGGAACAAAAAGTAATATTTCTTAAAAAATAGAAAAAAGGCCTTTCATTATTCATTATAAGTTGGAAAAACCTCTATGAAAAATGAAAAAGGAATAGAATCGACACATTGATTTTTTCACAAAAATTTTGAACCGTATGCGTCAAAAGGTGCATGTACGGTTCCTAAGGGATACAAATTGACCCTAATCAACCGACTTTATCGAGAAAGATTACTTTTTTTAGGCCAAGAAATCGATAGCGAGATCTCGAATCAACTTATTGGTCTTATGGTATATCTCAGCATCGAGGATGATACCAAAGATTTATATTTGTTTATAAATTCTCCTGGCGGATGGGTAGTACCCGGAATAGCTGTTTATGATACTATGCAATTTGTGCGACCAGATGTACATACAATATGCATAGGTTTAGCTGCTTCAATGGCATCTTTTATCCTGGTCGGAGGAGAAATTACCAAACGTTTAGCATTCCCTCACGCTTGGCGCCAATGAGTTTTTGAGTTTTTTATTTGAGAGAAAAAAGAAGACTATGCCTTCACCATAGGAAATATTAAGTAATAATAGCATGGCACTTTGAATTCGATATAAGAAATTTTTTCTCGATTTTTTTCAAAAACATTAGATTATGTATCGAAAGAGTAGTATGAAATCAAGAGTATTCCCGATTTTTTTATCAGGAGTCCATTTCAGCGTCACAAACTTTTTTTTCATATAAAAAGACTCTTAACAATATTTATGTTTGAAAGAGTACAAAAAAAAGAATTTCTTTCTTATTTTTCGGATCAAAAAGAAACTTTGGGATTGCTGAATTACAGACGAAATAAATATATAAAGCAACGGAGCCATCATAGTATTTTGGAACTCTCCGAAAAGAAGGGTGGTAATTGGATCATTTACTGAGCTGGATCTGATCGATCCTATATTCGACGGAAAATAAAAGTAAATTCCATTGTAGAGCCGTATGCAATGCGCAAAAGATGCACGTACGGTTGTTCAATTCGATCTTTTTTATTGTTATTCGGTATTTTTTTTCTTCGCCTCATCATGCGAGATAGAAAAACTTTTTTTTAGGGTATATCATCAGGGTAATGATGCATCAACCTGCTACCTCTTATTATGAGGCACAAACAGGAGAATTTCTCCTGGAAGCGGAAGAACTATTGAAATTGCGTGAAACCATCACAAGGGTTTATGTACAAAGAACGGGCAAACCCTTATGGGTTGTATCCGAAGATATGGAAAGGGATGTTTTTATGTCAGCAACAGAAGCCCAAGCTCATGGAATTGTTGATCTTGTAGCGGTCGAATAAAACGAATAAAAATAGTTAAACATTTGAGATTTTATCTTGTTACTCAGTTTATTACTCGGTTTACCATTCTGGGTTTAATATTCTATTAACTAGAAAAAATTCAGAATCATTATCATTCGGTTAGGATTGATCTAAACCAGCCCATTATGTATATGATTCAGCATGCCAACTATTAAACAACTTATTAGAAACACAAGACAGCCAATCAGAAATGTCACGAAATCCCCCGCTCTTCGGGGATGTCCTCAGCGCCGAGGAACATGTACTAGGGTGTATGTGTGACTCGTTCCGATTATGAACTGGAACAAAAGCAAATGAAAGGAAATCTTTTTTCCAGTATCAATGATCAGTACCTATGAATAGGATAAAATGGAAGAACTCAACTCCAGTCACTATCTAAAAAAAAAATCTATTCATCTATTGTGTATTAAATTTATGGTTTCTGTTGGTATAAATGCAATTTAAGATGAGAAAAAATTTCCCATTGGTAGCGAATGTTATCCATTAAGCGGGAAATCTTATTTTAAGAGCAAAAAATTATGCTCCCATTCTTGCAAGAACGGACTAACAGGGTCAGCTATCCAGCTAACCTTCCAAATTAAATACCGTTACTGTATAGGTGGATCTTATTGTGAAAGACCTATTACTGGATAATTCATGGGTAGAGCCAAAAAATTTGAACTGTACAAGTTCTTAATAACATTCAGTAAATGGAGTATAGTATAAAGGCTCCGGTGTATAGAGAGGACCTCACCGTTTAAGAAGTAACCATAGAAACGAAGGAACCCACTATTTCTTTTATATTTAAATTGAATTTACATTTTTTTTTATTTACTTTTGTTTAATACATTAATAAAATTTCTTATTTTTTTTTGTCTTGTTTCAAGGCGAACTGTCTAAAAAAAGAAAAAAATCGTGGTCGGGAAGGTTATAGTAGCAAAAGCCATTGGGATTTATATTTTATACATTGGAAAAATCCGTTTTGTTATTAATAGACCAGGAAGGGAGAAAAGAATAACTCAAAGAAAGAAAATTAATTAGTTATTCATCAAAGTTTCATATATTCAATGACTAGAGTTAGACGAGGATATATAGCTCGGAGACGTAGAACAAAAATTCGTTTATTTGGATCAAGCTTTCGAGGGGCTCATTCAAGACTTACTCGAACTATTGCTCAACATAAAATAAAAGCTTTGGTTTCGGCTCATCGGGATAGAGATAGGCAAAAAAGAGATTTTCGTCGTTTGTGGATCACTCGGATAAACGCAGTAATTCGCGAAAATGGGGTATACTATAATTATAGTAAATTTATACATGGTCTGTACAAGAAACAGTTGCTTCTTAATCGTAAAATACTTGCACAAATAGCTATATTAAATAGGAATTGTCTTTATATGATTTCCAGTGAGATCATAAAAAAAGAAGATTGGAAAAAACCCCCCGAAATGGTTTAAATGAAGTTCCCCGGAGTTTATTCTCCGGGAGGATAGAGTCAAACTTAGTATGATAAAATACGATAAATAAAAAAAAAATCAACAAACCCATTCAAAATAAAACAAAATTAAAAAGATTTTTCCCAATTTTTATTATCTTACGACAATCAAATCTATATTTTATTTTCAGATTTTTTTAGAACAAAACAGCAATCCGTGTTTAAGTTCAGATTCTAATTTTTCTTCAAAATTTTGATTCAATTATCAATTAAATAAAGAGTAAACCTATTATATTATTTATTTTATTTATTTATATTTCTTTTTGGTTCTAAAACTAGCAGTTCTAGTCGTCGACTCGGCTCTTTCAAATTGTTTCTCATTATTAAGAAAAGGTAACAAAGATAAAATACGAGCTTGTTTTATAGCAATAGTAATTAATCGTTGTTGTTTCAAGGTCAATCTATTCACTCGCCTAGATAATATTTTTCCTTGTTCACTAATGAATCGACTAATTAAACTCATGTTTCTATAATCAATTCGATCCCCCGATTGGATCGGGGGCAAACGCCTACGAAAAGATCGCTTGGGTTTAACAAAGGGTCGCTTGGATTTATCCATAGTTTGTTTAGTTTATTCCTTATACCGAAAATCCTATTTCGGCTGGACCTAAAAAATTCGAATTAAGAAATAGGATTTATTTCCTTTTTATTTTGATTACAATTATATAAAAAAATAAAAATCAAAAAATTGTAAAATAATCTTTATTCTTTATATTTTATATAGATAATTATACTATTTTTGATTATATTATCAATTCAATTGGAAAATTTTTTATTAGAATATTATTTATTTTTATATATATTTATTATTTATTTTTTTTTTATATATATTTATATATATTATTATTTTATATAATTATTTATTTTTCTATTTATATAAATAATTTATATAGAAAATATATAAATAAAAAAAATAGAAAAATAAATAATATAAAAGAAAAATCTGATATAATAATAGTTTTGTCCCCTTCCTTGGAAGGATGATAGACAGACGTTCGGTTCGATCTATTTCTTTATTTCTCCATGAATTGTATGTTTATAACAATAGGGACAGAATTTTCGCAATTCCAACCGACTAGGCGTATTGTGTCGATTCTTTTGAGTAATATATCTGGAAATGCCCCTTGAGTCCTTATTAACATTAACACTTTTTCGAACACAACCCGTACATTCCAAAATAACTTTTACTCGGGCATCTTTACCCTTAGCCATGAACCTAACCTCCTTTGGATTTTTGATTCAAGCAACTTTTCTATTTTAATTTTCGACCCGAAGTGAAGAAGAAAGGAAAAGAAAAAAAAAGAAATTGCTAACTCGAAATGCAATTAGAAATAGAAAGATTTCGTTGCAATCAATAGAGTAATAATAGTAAAGAAATTAAGAAACACTACGTAATCAAAAGGTTTCTAACTATATTTCTAATCACAGTATTTCATTTAAGTATCTTGTATGATACTCTTACCCTAGATCCACATTTTCATTTCCGATCTTCTCTTCCTCTTTTTTATAAAATTTCATTCGAGCCTGAGCCCAAGTTTTGATGAGGTTGAATCTACTTTTCTTCTTTCTCCCCTAATTTTCTTTTTTTTTTTTTTTTTTTTAGAATAAAAATAAATAAAAAGAACAAAGAAGGGGAGGGATTAGTCACAGATAGTTGATTCTATCTCTAATCTTCGTTAACCCCTTCCCATGTCAATAACTAGAATGAAAAAAAAGGGAATGTCAACGCATCTGGGAAAAACCGATTGATTTCTATTAATAGACCAGCTAAAGAACCAAACCATAGAGTACTTAGTACTGGTGCCACGGAAAGATATGTTTTTAGATCTCGCATTGAAAATCCTCCTTCTTTATTTCTTTTTTCTTTAATGTAATATTATAAAATAAAGGTAATACATATCTAATCTACGATCAGGTGTATTTATATAGTTAAAGACTGGTTGTGTTTGTACACGAAATCCCTAAGCTAACTCAAATTAAAATGTACAACGATCCGGTAGATAAGATTTTTTTTAAGATACGAAAAAGAATAGCATGCCCCTTCCTGCTGAGCATTCCCGAAAGGTATATATTTTTTTTTACGACGGGTTTTTTATATAATATATCCATCCAAATACATATATTATACCTTATATGAGACCAAAAAGAGGAAATGGCAAGATACATTATGTATGTATATGGGATGTGGAAAACAAGACAAGGATTCTTTACAATTACACTATAAAAAAAACAATTGAATTGAAAGGGATGTAGCGCAGCTTGGTAGCGCGTTTGTTTTGGGTACAAAATGTCACGGGTTCAAATCCTGTCATCCCTACCTAATTACTTTTCCTCTGAGAAGTAAGGAGGAATTTTTTGAAATCGATTAAAATCGGAACATATAGAATCTCTATCTCTCATTTTTTTATAGAATACTCTTTATGATAGATAGTGTATGCATGCAAGATGTAGATGTAGTTTTTGGTTACACAAAGAACCTACACTCTTATCTATTGTGATAAGAAGGCGCTCTTAGTTCAGTTCGGTAGAACGTGGGTCTCCAAAACCCGATGTCGTAGGTTCAAATCCTACAGAGCGTGATTCCATTCTTGTTAGGTCGAATCGAATTATCGAATTAGACTCAAATAACTGAAGAGTAATCTAAATTTGACCTCCTCCTTTCTCTAATCCACAGGAGGTCAATTAAAAAAAGATTTTTTAATTAAGATTAATTAATCAAAGGTCCAACTGATCGCCACGTCTGTATTGTAAATATGCAGTTACGAATAATCCAGCCAAAGTAATAGGAATTAGACCTAAGACAATTCCAAATAGAAAAACTTCAATCATTTCAATTCATTTGAAAAAAAAAAAAAGAAAGGTAATATCTATCCCTAAATACTAAATAAAATATTAATCTGAATTACCCACGAATCTCAATAACCAAAATATCGCGGTAAAGAACTATATAGAAAATCCCACAGAAAGATTGCTTGAGTTGTTCATTCATTCAATTAATTTCAAATAAGTCGTATTTTGCTCAGACCTATAAATAGAGCCGAGGTTATACTTAAAGCCGCAAGTAAAAAACCGAAATAACTAGTGAGAGTAGGCATGAAGGAGCTAAATGAAATATGTTATGTTTATACATATGTTTATAAAGCACTTACCTAAGTTTCCATTTTGAAAGATGGGAGGGAGAATAAGCAAAAATCTCAATTCAAAGAAAAAGTTCAATTGAAAGTTTTTGATTCATCAACTATTACATTATAGATGTCACTAACAAAGATAAAATAAGAACGGTAGAAAAAAAAATGACTCATTATCTGTAACATCTACACATCTCGTGATTTTGAATCAACAGATTTTTTGTGAAACCCTTGAGTAAACTAATCTAATATAAAATAGAAAAAAAATAATAATAAGAAATATGTCATGGAACTTCATTCAAAAAAAAAAACACACACATTATTTATTTGAACCGCTATGGAATAAAATGAAAAAAATAAAAATTCTAGTTTGATTATTTCTTTATTTTTTGGATCAAATCTATTTTTTTTTAGAACAAAAAGTTATCTTATAACATAATACTTTAATACTTTTTATTTGAATTTTAACTCATTAAACTCAGCAATCGGGTTCATCTATATAAAAAACATTTCGAATGAAAAGAAAAAGGCTACCCCACTACCATTCAAAAAATCTTTATTTTTATTTTAGCCCCACTCGACTCTAAGACTAGTAATTCCTATTATCTTTGCTTTTATAGGTTTACATTCCATATTCTTTATTTATAATCCATATTTTTTATTTATAAAAAAAAAAGTCGTATCTTGGTAGTTAGGTCAATAAAGAATCCAAAGAATCCTTGGATCTAATGCAACAGTGGATCCATCACAAATCAAATATTGATTAATTTCAATTAAATAAATTTTTTGTTTTCATTTGTCAATTAATCAATTCCTTACCTTATAAACCTTATAACTAATAAGAAATTCCTTTTAATAATAATATTAAGTAAGGGATTTCAAAAAACCTCTTCTATAACTGCGAAAAAGAGATTTATAGATTTCACGTCTAATTAAATTCCAGAATATTCTAATCTAATATTCCGGAATTTTTCATGAATTATTAGATAGAAACTAACTTGTCATATTCCCGCTTTCCCCGATCCTCGGTTTCTATCTAGTATGAAGCCAATACAATAATAGAGAAACTCTATACTATTTGACAAATTTTCTATATAAATAGAAAGAAATGGTGCCTAATTCTATAGGGCAAAGAAGAAAAAAAAGAAGAAAGAAATTATCTCGTACTTCCCTTCAATATTAATGGAAATTGCCTTGCTGTGTCAGAAGAAGGATAGCTATACTGATTCGGTATACTCTAAAGACACCTTTGGTACAATATTGGTAATCCTACAAAAAGTTTACATTAACATTAAAGTAAATTTCCATTTACTGATCTCATCTTTTACGGATTTGCCTTTAACTGTACAAGAATATGTGGAGCTCAGCATGTCTGGAAGCACAGGAGAACGTTCTTTTGCTGATATTATTACCAGTATTCGATACTGGGTCATTCATAGCATTACTATACCTTCCCTATTCATTGCGGGTTGGT